ACAAGTAGCCGCGAAAATACAAGTATAAATTCTACAGAAAAAAACAGTCATAGTTGGAGTAATGGTTTTAGTTACAGGAATTATGATCTTTTATTCGGTATCCGGGACATTCGAAATTTCATATCTGATGAAACTTTTTTAGTTAGGGATAGTAGAGGGGAAACTTATTCCATTTATTTTGATATTGAAAATCAGATTGTTGAGATTGAAAACGATCACTCTTTTTGGAGTGAACTACAAAAAAAATTTTCTAATTATTTGAATTCTAGTTATGTGAATGGATCTAAAAGTGGCGATACCCATTATGATCTTTCCATGTACGATACTCAATCTAGGTTGAATAATCACATTAATAGTTGTATTGACAGTTATCTTCATTCTCAAATGCGGATTGAGAATTCTGTTTTAAGTGCTAGTGACAATTACAGTGATATTGACATTTTGGATGAAAGTCAGACTCCCACTAACACAAAAGGTAAGAATAAGAATCTTGGGGTAACTAAAAAATATAGGAATTTGTGGATTCAATGTGAAAATTGTTATGAATTAAATTATAAGAAATTGTTAAAGTCAAAAATGAACGTTTGTGATGAATGCGGATATCATTTGAAAATGAGTAGTTCAGAGAGAATCGAACTCTCGATTGATCCAGGTACTTGGGATCCTATGGACGAAGACATGGTCTCAACGGATCCCATCGAATTTCATTCGGAGGAGGAACCTTATAAAGATCGCATTAAGTCTTATCAAAAAGATACGGGGTTAACCGACGCTGTTCAAACAGGTATAGGTCAACTAAATGGTATTCCTGTAGCAATCGGGGTTATGGATTTTAAGTTTATGGGAGGTAGTATGGGATCTGTAGTAGGAGAGAAAATAACTCGTTTGATTGAGTATGCTACTAATAACAAAATACCCCTTATTATAGTGTGTGCTTCCGGCGGGGCGCGCATGCAAGAAGGAAGTTTGAGCTTGATGCAAATGGCTAAAATTTCGTCGGCTTTATGTGATTATCAATCAAATAAAAAGTTATTATACGTATCAATTCTTACATCTCCTACTACTGGAGGCGTGACAGCTAGTTTTGGTATGTTGGGAGATATCATTATGTGCGAACCCAATGCCTACGTAGCGTTTGCGGGTAAAAGAGTAATTGAAGAAACATTGAATACGACAGTACCTGACGGTTCACAAGAAGCTGAATATTTATTCGATAAGGGTTTATTCGATCCAATTGTACCACGTAATCCTTTAAAAGCCACTCTAAGCGAGTTATTTCGATTGCATGCTTTTTTTCCTTTGAATCCAAATTCGACCGATCAGTAAGGTCAACTATTTTTTTTATTTGTGGCAAAAAGGTCATTAGTTATCGTAATCAATCAAAGTCAAAACGATAAAGAATCAATCATCAATCATAATAGAATAGTGGGGTGGGGTTTTCGCGGTTACCATACTAATTCTATCTCTATAACTACTAATTCTATATCTATAACTACTAATTCTATATCTATCCATAATCTATAACTATATATAAAGAATCAAAAGTTGCGGATAAATTTTTTTACTTTTTTTATTTGACTTCATATTCCATTCCTGATTACTACTCAGAGAACCTCTATTCTATCAACATTCTTACTTCTGTCAATTAACAATTTGGCAAATGGAAATTGCGCAAAAAAGGCCTTTTGCATTTTAATATATTTCCTTGTCGAAGACTCTCCATTTTGACTAACAAGAGAAGTTCTCTTGGATCCGATTCGAACGGGACTTTGTAAACAACTCTTTCTTCATTGATATTGAATTCAATTAAAAGACAGGGGCAAAAGATGAAGAATCAAAAAGTTGATTATCAAACATATCTTTTTTGTTTCGAAGGATAATTAAGTTTATTTAGTTAGTTCTACATTTCTTGAACTTAGTATATACTATACTCACTTGGATATAATTAGTATAATTATATAGAATTAGAATTCGAATTAAGTTAAGAGAATTTTAGAACAATATAACAAACAGGTACAAATAGTCAATCGAGGTACCCATTCTATGACAGATATAAACCTTCCCTCTATTTTTGTGCCTTTCGTAGGCCTAGTATTTCCGGCAATTGCAATGGCTTCTTTATTTCTTCATGTTCAAAAAAACAAGATTGTTTAGGCTGGCTGGTTAGGCCCAATCAAACTTTTTCAAGATTTAGACTTAATTGAATCATAATACTCCATTTTTTTATTGAAAATGAAAAGTGGAATATGTTATAATGCGTGATTTCTTTCGAACATAAGCGCAAGAACTCTTATGCATATGAAAGCTTATATAGGGATAAAGTCATTTGAACGATTTTAAAATCACGGCCGGTCCATGAGAAAGTCAGTGCTTGTAGATATCTAGGGCAGGGTCATATGAGGGGACGTTCTTATTTTCGATCGAACGAATTTGATGAATTACCCCTACAGGTTCACATTAGGATAGTGCTAGTTGATGAGAGTTACTTCAGAAACGGAGCGTTAAGTAAAGTATAAGTTAAATTCATTTTTGTTATTCTATCAATTCAAATCATTCAAATGAAATGCAACTAGATTAGTATGAATTGGCGATCAGAACGTATACGGATAGAACTTATAAGGGGGTCTCGAAAAACAAGTAATTTCTTCTGGGCGTTTATCCTTTTTTTAGGTTCATTAGGATTTTTATTAGTTGGAACTTCCAGCTATCTTGGTAGGAGTTTGATATCTTTCTTTCCCTCTCAACAAATCGTTTTTTTTCCACAAGGGATTGTCATGTCTTTCTATGGTATCGCGGGCCTCTTTATTAGCTCCTATTTGTGGTGCACAATTTCGTGGAATGTAGGTAGTGGTTATGATCTCTTCGATAAAAAAGAAGGAATAGTGTCTATTTTTCGTTGGGGATTTCCGGGAAAAAATCGTCGCATCTTCCTCCGATTCCTTATAAATGATATTCAGTCTATCAGAATAGAACTTAAAGAGGGTATTTCTCCTCGGCGTGTCCTTTATCTAGAAATCAGAGGCCGAGGGGCCGTTCCTTTGACTCGTACTGATGAGAATTTAACTCCACGAGAAATGGAACAAAAAGCCGCCGAATTGGCTTATTTCTTGCGAGTACCGATTGAAGTTTTTTGAAATGAACCGAAGAACGTCCATTAGAATCAAAGTAAACGCATATTTTATGGATATGTGGAACATCAAAAAAAGGGGGATTGTTTTTGTCTGCAAAAAAGAAATTTATGCGTTTGAAATAAAGAAATTGATTGATTTTTTTCAATATTTTGAATGGATAGGTTAGAGAGAAATAGCTCATGTAAATTAATGCTATCTCGCGATGTTTCGTTTTCTCCCTTCTTTCGCTCTTTTCTCTTTAATGAATGACCCAACATTTTGATTTCTTATAACGAGAATTATCCAAGTTATGTCTTATTTTGATACCCCCTTTTTGTTTTGATCATAACATTCAGAAAAATTTATCAATTCTTTAGGACTCATTACCGAATCACAAAGAAAAAACAGAGAATGATTCGATACCTTGGAATAGAACTCATTTTGGTGAAACAAAAAGGATTAGATCGCATAGAGTCCACGAATGAGGCCACTTTAAAAATGAACTTAACAATTTATAAATGAAAAACATGGCAAAAAAGAAAACATTTATTCCCCTTCTATTTCTGGTATCTATAGTATTTTTACCCTGGTGGAGCTTTATAGCATTTAATAAAAGTCTGGAATCTTGTGTTACTAATTGGTGGAATACCAAGCAATCCGAAACTCTTTTGAATGATATTCAAGAAAAGAGTCTTTTAGAAAAATTCATAGAATTAGAGGATCTCTTACTGTTGGACGAGGTGATAAAGGAATACCCGGTAAAAAAGCTTAATCTAGGAATCCATAAAGAAACGATTCAATTGATCAAGCTACACAACGAAGATTGTATACATACAATTTTGTCCTTCTCGACCAATCTAATCTGTTTCGTTTTTCTAAGTGGTTATTCTTTTATAGGTAATGAACAACTTATTATTCTTAACTCTTGGGTTCAGGAATTCCTATATAACCTAAACGACACAATAAAAGCATTTTCTATTCTTTTATTAACCGATTTGTGTATCGGATTCCATTCGCCGCACGGTTGGGAACTAATGATTGGCTCTATCTATAAAGATTTTGGATTTTCTCATAATGATCAAATTATATCTGGCCTTGTTTCCACTTTTCCAGTCATTCTAGATACAATTTTGAAATATTGGATCTTCCGTTATTTAAATCGCGTATCCCCATCACTTGTAGTGATTTATCATTCAATGAATGACTGAAAAAAAAAGGTCTAAGGTCTACTAATTCAATTAGATATTTACCCAATTCGAGTGTTTGGTACTTTGGGCATAAGAATTCCAAATCGTACTGACTCTTTCTACCCTCCAGGGCAGGAAGGTCTTCCTATATTCCAGTAAGATTTTTTTAGTAAATAGCAGAATCGTGGATAGGGAACTAGACTAGCGACCTACCCAATTTATTGTAGAAATTTCGGGATCAAAAATTGGACCATGCAAACTAAAAATACCCTTTGTTGGATAAAAGAACAGATTACTCGATCCATTTCCGTATCACTCATTATATATATAATAACTCAAGCATCTATTTCAAACGCATATCCCATTTTTGCACAGCAAGGTTATGAAAATCCCCGAGAAGCGACCGGTCGTATTGTATGTGCCAATTGTCATTTAGCTAATAAACCCGTGGATATTGAGGTTCCACAAGCGGTCCTTCCTGATACTGTATTTGAAGCGGTTGTTCGAATTCCTTATGATATGCAACTAAAACAAGTTCTTGCTAATGGCAAGAAGGGGGGGTTGAATGTAGGAGCTGTTCTTATTTTACCTGAGGGGTTTGAGTTGGCCCCAGCCGATCGTATTTCTCCCGAGATGAAAGAAAAGATAGGCAATCTTTCTTTTCAGAGCTACCGCCCAAATAAACAAAATATTCTTGTGATAG